CTCATTAATACAACCCCAACATTATGCGATTCCAAATTCAGAGCAATGCCTATTGTACCCTCTGCAAATTCTACTAATTCGCCCGCCATTACTTCATCAAGACCATGAATACGAGCAATGCCATCGCCTACTTGAAGTACGCTACCGGTATTTAAAATCTTGACTTCTCGATTATATTGCTTAATACGTTCGCGGATAATATTACTAATTTCGTCGGCTCGAACGGTCACCATGAGTATTTCTGAATTCTCAAAAGAATATTAAATCAAAAATAATGCCTACAGTAGACAGTAGAAGGACTAATTCGTTCTTTCTTTCATTGCACCCAATATGCCAATATTCACACTGATAGTACGTAAATGTAACTCGTTGTTTAAGGAACTATTCAGAGTTCCTAGAGCTCCTTGTAAGGCTTGTTGGAAAAGCCATTGTTGGACTTGATTAATCGCCCTTTGTTGTTCAAAACGAAGAGTTTCCTTGTTGTTATTTTCTTGTTGTTCCAAAGTCGTATAAATCGAATTTATCAAATCCAATTTGTCTCGTTCTATGGCAGAGTATTCATTCACTCGATACTGATCTGCTTCTATTTCTACTTTCCGTAAGCGAGCCCTGGCTTTGTCCAGCTGTTCAATGGCCCCCCCGCGTAATTCTTCTGAATTTCGAATAGTATTCAAGATTCTCTGCTTTCGATTATCTAATAAATCACTTAATGAAAGTAGACTATCTTTTCATTCATTTCAAAATTTCCATGATCCCTTCCCGAACCAAACATGAATCTTTCGATTCATTTGGCTCTCACGCTCAATTACTTCAATTACGTATTACGTCTAGTAAATTTAGACCTCTTTTTTTTTTTGAATGTAATGAGCCTATCCTCTATTCTCTCTCATATTCAAAATCAAATAAAAATAGCAAAAGGAATCACTAATCCAATCCAAGACACAAGTATTCGGAGGACTCTTCTGACCAAACAAAAATATGTAATTGTCAGCAAGGTTGTTTATTTTGATTTGATTTTTTCAATCCAAAAAAATTTTCTTACTTTAAGAAAGATAGAATAATACATAGGTTGTCCATTCAGCATTATTTAAAAAGGGAAGAAAATCCAATAATAAGTAGTTCAAATCATTTTATCGACACGAGTGCTCTATATCGATAAAATTATTTTTTTTGAAACCATCTCTATATTAATATTAATTAACATTAACATATATATTAGTATAGTGGTAGAAAGAGTACCATGCCGCGTTTGGACTTCAAACGATTTAGCTTTAACCATGTTAACGGTCCCATATTATTGGTTGATAGAGAATCAAAGTATAGTTACCAATGAATTACGAAATGCTACGGTTCTTACATATGATTTAAGTAATTCGCAAGTTCATGCACCTTGCATTCCTAGTTAGAACGAAAAAAGGACAGCTGGTTGGATCCAGCCTATTCTTGAAATAAACAACTCGCACACACTCCCTTTCCAAAAAAGATCAATACCCCAATCACTACACTTAGATTTATTGGATTTGTAGCTAAAATATCGGTATTAAACCCGAAACTCCCGGCGGATGGCCCGTGGCCCGAAGAAAGGAAAGAATCGGTTACATTTTTCATATGATCTCCTCTTATAGATAGACTAAAAAACCGAACAGAGTTCTTTTGGTATCACTTCACCCCCCTTTCTATAGAAAGGGGTGGATCTTGGTTGGGGAATGATTCTTATGACGCGAATTATCAAGAGGATAATCGTTCTGATTTTCTTTCGAAATCGACTCACAAATCTATTCGATTTTAGACGAAATTGTGAATTACCCTCTTTGTTCTAACCCTTCCTAAAAAGGGCTTCCTTAGATTCCGAAGGGGAGGGTTGAAAGCGAGTCGGCATGCTAATTCCTCATCGGCAAATCAGCCCTTCCCGTGGGTTATTTTATCAACGAATAAGTAATGGGAGGAATGAAATCTTGATAGAATTCGAAAAAGCAAAGCACAAGGCCAAGGCAAAAAAAAAAAAATGAAAAAAAATCATCTTTCTTAAGATTAAACAAAAGGATTAGCAAATAAAAGTGCTAATGCTACAACCAGGCCATAAATAGTTAAAGCTTCCATGAAAGCTAAACTAAGCAATAAAGTACCTCGTATTTTTCCCTCCGCCTCAGGCTGTCTCGCGATACCTTCTACAGCTTGGCCCGCAGCAGTACCTTGACCAACTCCAGGTCCAATAGAAGCAAGCCCTACAGCCAATCCAGCAGCAATAACGGAAGCGGCAGAAATCAGTGGATTCATGATAAGTTCCTCGTACCAAAAAAAAGAAATGGTTAATGATACAACCTACCAATGAAATCTAGTTTTGAAAGAAAAGGACGAATAACGCGAACAAGACAGGTGTTATTCGTCCCCCCTTTTACTATTTTATTGATTAAATTATAGTATCAATTACCGTTTCGCCTATTCCTCTTGGTCAAAGAACATATAATACATTATTATATTAAGCTTGGAGCTGCCGGAA